CGTAAATAAGAGGATTGCTTATGAAAAAAAACTAATACAAATTCACATTCAAATACATAAGAATTATATAGGAATCGAAAAAATCTTTTATTTTCTTTTGAAATTGAAATCACGTAAATAGGTTTTTTCGGAGTAATGAAACTATTCGAATTATGATATTCGTGGAGAAAGAATCGCAATAAATGCAAAGAGGAAACATCTTGAGTCCAGCATTGAAGTATTTGAACCAGGATTTCCAGATGGATGGGATGGGGTATTAATATATCTGACACATAATTTAAATGTGATGATTTATCCTCTAAGAAGGGAAATATTGAATGAATAGATCGCAAATTTTGTGATTTAGGTATTTCTTTTTCTTCGAGGGAAGATCCTAATCGCAGTAAAAATGGAATTTCCATACTGACTGCAAAACCTTCTGATATCATTTGAGAATAAAAAAAATTGTTGTGTCCAACGATTCGATTTTGGTTCGAATCATCAGCTGAATAAATCAAATAATTCTGTTGATACATTCGAATAATTAAATGTTTCACAAGTACTGAACTAGATTTATTGTCATAATCCAAAATTTCCACAAAAATCGAACCATTTAAACCATGATCGTGAGCAAGTGTGTAAATATACTCCTGAAAGAGAAGTGGATATAGGAATAGGAAGTACCTTTGCCTAGATCCATCTTTTTCTAAATATCCTTGTAATTCTTCCATTTTCATTTCTACTTAAACAGAAAGCAAGGGACATTTCTTGGGTTATAAAATGATACATAGTGCAATATGGTCAGAACAGGATATGTATTATGTATGTATATAGTACAGTAAGAAATATATACCCCGAGGACAAGGAATCCAATCAACAGATTTTTTTCTCTCCTTTTCTATCCAATCGATTTATATTTATATTCGTTAGTAGAAAAATCCTTTATTTTTGCAACCTGATTGCTCTTTTGACTTTGGAATAAACTTTCTTTATCAGTATACTATTTCTTCTACACATCTGTCTCCAACTAATATATTATATATTATAGTTTATTATAGTTAGGATTCATTAAAAAAAAAAGGAATCAATGGTTCACTCTCAGGAGAACCCTTTCCCTCATCAGGTACTAATTAATTTTTAACATCTAATTAGATCGGGTAATTTAATTATTCAAATTTAAGAACATAAGTTCGTTTCTTTTTATTTTACCCGAATTGGGCCATAAGACTCTATCCATTTAGTCACTAGACCTAACTCTAAATTGAGAATCAATTCTGTACCCTTCCAAAAATAAAAACAATATATTTTGTAACGATCCGGTAAGGATAAATTCAAAAAATTCTACTTAAAAAAAAAATGAAAATTCCAAATTTCTTAATTTTATTACGACATGCTGTTTTTTCCATTCATTACCTTTCAGGATCAGTCATGGTCTTATAGACTCTACCAATAGTCTAAACGAATTCGTTGCTTCATCCAAATGTGAAAAAAGATTATAGTCGCACTTAAAAGCCGAGTACTCTACCGTTGAGTTAGCAACCCGGATAAATATGATTCGTAAATACGATCGAAATCCAAAAAGATTAATTGAATTGCACTGCGCAACCCCGACAAAACATTGAACTCAAAAAAGAAGAATGTTCTAATCAATTAGAACCACCAAAATACCAAAATCGGCGAATCCGATTAAATTAAAAAACAACAAAAAAATTCCTAACAAATTCCTAATAGAGATGTCAAAATTGACAGACTTATCCATTTTTTTTTATTTGATTTTCATTAATCAAATACGCCTTGTCTTCTATATTGTCTTCTATAATTAGAGAGTAAATCCGTCAAACCATCACATCATTTGGCTGAACTGAAGAAAAACCCAATCAATATGGGGTGGGTGTAAACAGATCTATTTATTTATGATCGAATTAATTATATTTGTTCAATACACCATTGTCAATATCAATGGAATGTTGAGAAAACAAATAAAATTAAGTAAATCAAATAATGACTTGTGTTTATTGGATTGGAACGACTAAAATAATAAATTGGATGGGAAAAAATAAAGAATAGGAAGAGCAAAAATATCGGATTTATTCAATTAATAGAGATACAATAAACAAGATTAACTCCCTTTTTTGAATTCCACTAACAAGAAAAAAAAAATATGAATAGAGCAAAAAAAAAGGAGGAAATAATTACACTAATTACACAAATTAATTAGGTTCCTGATAAAACAGAACAAACTATGTCGAGCCAAGAGGATCTTAATTCTTATAGAAGATTAGAAGATGGCGAATATAAAAATAAATCGACAGTCGATAATGTCCTTCAAGTCGCACGTTGTTTTCTACCACATTGTTTTAAACGAAGTTTTACCATAAAATTTCTCTAATTTCATAATTTCATTAGAACTGATATAGAATTGATTCAATAATATGTAATCATAAATGGTCATTGGCTCAACCAGTATATAAAAAATAGTACACATTTTCTATATTCTATATAATAGATATATAGTATCTATCCAGAAAAGTTTTAGAAAGAATCCAATTTATTATTTATTAACCCCCATATTGTATCATATGAAAAATAAACATTTCTAAAAAGACGAATAAACAAGTTTAAGACTTATTTTATTTATATCTTTAATAGATTGTTCGGTAAGGTAAATCCTTACCTTAGGGAAGGCTCCATTTTTTTTCTCGAGCAAATAAAAAACTATAGACCTCAAACAAAACAAAAGGACCCTTTAGACTTAAAATATAATAGAAAAAGTAATATAATTTATTTTCAGTCCCGAAACAAAAAAAATCTAAGATATTACAATGACTCCAATAACCCGAAAAGGTCATAAATTTTTCAATAGAAATTTTTTAATAATATATAGATGGATATATCACAGCTCCTCGAGTACAAAAGGTTCCTATGAAATAAAAAAATTAAAGAATCCCTCCGACTTCAACATCATAATTTGAAATTCCAGTCATGACTGAATGATATTTCTAAGTCAATCAACAAATGGACACAATCACAATGAGTAGATAAAGATTTTTAACAGATATTTCATTCACTAAATAGACGCAAACTTTACCATATCCAATTGAATTATCAATGATTTGATTTAAAGTGGGAAGGTAGATTGAAAATCTAATTTATTTGTTTTCATAGGTATGAAATATAAAGGGTTTTGTGTAAGGTAAGATTAAGATCGTTATTCTTTACATATGAAATAAAAGAAAAAACCTGAATCATAGGAGTATGATACTTTCGTATCCATCATATACAACAAACAATTGTTACCGAAGGTAATCCTGGATGGTTAAGGAATCGCGAATACTTTTCACTTAATTGAATGTTGTTAATGAGAGAAAAGACTACAATAACAATGCATAGCATCACAGGCCTTGTTTATTCATTTTATATGTTTATTTCGGATTCCAGAATCTTCTCATCAACTCCATCATCAATTTCAAATATATTGAATATATAAATATCTCAGTCAACACACTACACTGATTTACAATTATTGATTTAAACCCCTTTTTTTATTCGCATTTTAGACTGGATTATATTTGTGAGAAAGCAAATGAAAGAAAAGATATCATTCTGAAAATTTTTCTTAGAATTCAGAAACGATCTGGGACGGAAGGATTCGAACCTCCGAGTAACGGGACCAAAACCCGCTGCCTTACCACTTGGCCACGCCCCATTTCGATTTTTATTCGACACTAATAAACACTAATAATGATATTGGTTATTCGTCAATTCTAACTCAAATATCTATCATATACATTGTCACTAGGATTCGATCGACACATATGATATAGAATAAAAAAAAAGATTGATTGATCATTACATATAATTCAATTAAGATATTGTATGAGAGTATAATTCCTTATTAATTATTTTTTTCGGAACGTAAGAAAAGATTTTGAATTTGGGAAAGTTCGGAGAAAAAAGGATTATTTGACCTTCTTTTTTTATTTCACTTCTTAGGAAAAGGAAAATAAGTAAATCAAAATCAAATTATATCATTTACAATAAGAAAATGTTTGTTATGCTTAATATCTTTAGTTTAATGTGTATCTGTCTTAATTCTGTCTTTTATTCGAGTATGAGTGGTTTTTTCTTCGCCAAATTACCCGAGGCTTATGCCCTTTTCAATCCAATCGTAGATGTTATGCCCGTCATACCTCTACTCTTTTTTCTCTTAGCCTTTGTTTGGCAAGCTGCTGTAAGTTTTAGATGAAATCTTTAATACTTTCCTAAATTCATGATTCATTCGAAAAAAAGATTTGAAAAATGGATAAGATCAGATATGCCTTATATTACTCGATTCAAAAAGAGAAATTATTGTATATGGAATTAAAGAACCCTGGTTGGTGATGAATTTGGATTAGCTTATTTCCTCATTTCGACCTTAGGACGGGCAGCACTTTATTAGGATTAGGTCGCCACAAACAATACCTAATTGTGGATATGATAAGAAATTTTTGGTAACAAAAGAATAAGAATCTTATTAGAAATTAGAAAAACAAAATTCGTGAAATTTTCTTTTTATTTTGACGTGTAAAAATAGTATATATGGTACAAAAATAAGTAATCTATTCCCCTTTTCAAAAAAATGATCTTATTCTTATCTTGGAGATTGTGTAATGCTTACTCTCAAACTCTTCGTTTACACCGTGGTGATATTCTTTGTTTCTCTCTTCATCTTCGGATTCTTATCTAATGATCCGGGACGTAATCCTGGGCGTGAGGAATGAAAATAAGAGTTAGTCTTTCTTTATTTTATTTTTTTTTTCGGAATTTTTTTTTCATATTATCTATTCCCTAGATTTCCTTTTAATTCTTAGTTAAATCTAGGGATCCGGATTTTTTTCGAATTCAAAACTATCAAGTGATCATAAGCAGCGGAGAAAGAGGGATTTGAACCCTCGGTACGAATAACTCGTACAACAGATTAGCAATCCGTCGCTTTAATCCACTCAGCCATCTCTCCCAATTAATTTTAATCTAATTTGCAAAGTCTTTATTTGATATGTGAAGTAAAGGTTTATAAAAATCCTAGTTTTAACGATATAGAAATAGAAAAAAAAACAAATGATATCTACAAATTTGATCAGAAATTAAATTTTGATCAATGATTCGAAACAGATATTCCCAATAGAAAGGATACCTTACTTCTTTTATTTTGTACAAAAGTTTCTTTTATTCCCCAGCCCGGTTAAATACTGGCTGGGCCAGAGTACTTCTTTTGATCCAATGAATCATTCATAGATCCAATGGTTTTATTTATATTTATATATTTCTATTTTTCATTTATATTTATATATTTCTATTTTTTATATATTTATAATATATAATATATGTTCTATTTTTCTTTAATATATTATAAATATATAATTTAATAATATAATTCTTATATTCTTATTTTTTTTTATTCTTTTTTTTATCAATTTACTTTACTTACCTGAAAAACTGTAATAAACAACATACATCATACATAGTCATATATACTATATATTAATATTAAAATGAAATTAAACAATATCCTACATACAATATCCTATATTAAAATTAAGCTAAACACACATGTTTCTACAAACACATATTTCTATAATAGTAGAAAAAAACATTTATTTACTTGCTCAAAGGATAAGCTTTATTTAAACACTTGAGATCCAATTGAACCAAATTCATAACATAAGATCTGAAGTTGAAAATCAAATTGAAAAAAAAAGAACCACATATATATAGATATAGAATTCATCATTTTTATGGTCTAGCTTCAATAACTTCTTCAGGTCGGGGCTCCCAGTAATGATTAATGACTTCCCGGCAAATAAAAACCTTCTCTTCTTTCTATTAAGTTAAGGTATTTAAATAAGCTTTCTGCTATTATTCGGGCGTTGCCAGCGTACACGTAAACACATGATTCTGATCCAATTTGGATTGCGTCTCATTCTTTTTTTGTTCGACAAACGGTCCATTTATATACAAAAATATATGTTGTAGCGGGTATAGTTTAGTGGTAAAAGTGCGATTCGTTCTTTTAACTCCTTAAATGGTTAAGGGTTCCTTCAGTTTTTTTATATTCCGATCAAAAACTTTATTTAAAAATAAAAAGGGTTTAATCCTTTACCTTTCAATGGCATATTTTAAGAATAATATACATTCTCGCGATTTGTATCCAAAATTCAATAAAAAAAAATGTATTATGGAGTCGCGAAGCATAATTTTTTTAGTTGGATCAACTCTTCTCTTCCAATTTTGAAGAATAAGTATGAGTATTAAGTATGAGTAAAGGATCTATGGATAAAGATCCAAAAGTTTATTTCCAATCGTAACTAGATCCTCAATTTTGTTGTTGTAAAAGAAAAATTGAAGCCAAATAGCCAGAGAAGGACGGTTTTAGTTTACTAAAACCGTCAGCATATTGTTTGAGCTCGGTGGAAACAAAATTCTTTTCCTCAGGATCCTCCGAGTAGAAATAAGGAACGAAGTAACTAGACTAGACGGATTTGGTATAATCTCCCTACTTTAGAGGGATCATCTAGAAAGCGAGTAGTTTTGGATACATTCAGACAGATAAGCTGACGTAGATGCTATGGATCTCATTTTATTCTTCGGATTTAGGAAGACTCCCCTTTTTTATACATCGTAACTTTTTTATTTCTGTTTTTCGTTTAGGCCTTAGATCTGGAAATATATTGATTTCCCATAAAGGAGCCGAATGAAACAAAAATTTCATATTCGGTTTTGAATTAGAGGTGTTAAAAATGACCAACTAACATCGACTATAACCCCTAGCCTTCCAAGCTAACGATGCGGGTTCGATTCCCGCTACCCGCTCCAAATTTCTTATATACATACATCATCAATTTGAATATGTATCCTTAGTTTTTTATTCCATAAAAATCAATAAATTTATGTGCAATCAGATTTTTTTTTTCCGAAAAAAAAAAGGTAAAGGGAAGAATGCGAAAGAAGAAAATAGGAATAAAAAAGCGTCCATTGTCTAATGGATAGGACAGAGGTCTTCTAAACCTTTGGTATAGGTTCAAATCCTATTGGACGCAATTTTTTCCAACTATTTTTTTATGGCTATGGCAAGAAACCCATTTTTAATGATTCGAATCAGAAAGTTTTCTCAACAATTACTCTTGTGCTGAGGCTAGACTAGGAATAAGAATGAAAAATTTATGTTTGTTCTTGAAGTAGAAAGAGCTCAATTTGTTCCTGAACAGCTCCCTTCAAAAGGGCTTCTGCTTCTTCAGTAAATGTCTTGGTAGAAGATATAATTTCTTTGAATTGAGATTTATTCTTTTTTAAGTAAGTACGTAACTGAACGAGAAATTTCTTTACCTGCCCAATTTCTAACGAATCAAGATATCCATTCGCTCCAGTATAAATAGTAGCTATTTGTTCTTCTACCGCGAGAGGATCTGATTGGGATTGTTTGAGCAACTCGCGTAATCGTTGACCTCTTGCCAATTGATTCTGAGTAGCTTTATCGAGATC